TCATTATTTCGGGATAAAGGATAAAAAGGTAGAACTAACAGAAATGAGTCTTGGGTGTGAAAAAAAATTGCTTATTTATTTATTTATTTTTAGACAAATAATATTTCTTTTTTTCTTTGTCCTTTGCATTAAAAGAACAGATTCCAAAATGATATGATTCAACCTCAGACCCATTTAAATGTAGCAGATAACAGCGGGGCTCGAGAATTGATGTGTATTCGAATCATAGGAGCTAGCAATCGTCGATATGCTCATATTGGTGACGTTATTGTTGCTGTGATCAAAGAAGCAGTACCAAATATGCCCCTAGAAAAATCAGAAGTGGTCCGAGCTGTAATTGTGCGTACCTGTAAAGAACTCAAACGTGACAACGGTATGATAATCCGATATGATGACAATGCTGCAGTTGTTATTGATCAAGAAGGAAATCCAAAAGGAACTCGAATTTTTGGTGCGATCGCCCGGGAATTAAGACAATTAAATTTTACTAAAATAGTTTCATTAGCTCCCGAGGTATTATAAAAAAAAAAAAGGGATCGTGATATTTTATAATGGGATAGTTGAAAGAAATAGATTGTATCTCACGCATATACCTTTAATTATTCAAATTCATATTAATTATTCAAATTCATAAACAAATACAAATAAAAAATAAATAAGTAAAAAAAAAAAAAGAAAAAACATGTTGATTATATCAAATTTGGAGTCACCAACAATTTTAGTTCATCATGGGTAGGGACACTATTGCTGAGGTAATAACCTCTATACGAAATGCTGATATGGATAAAAAAAGAGTGGTTCGAATAACAGCTACTAATATTACCGAAAATATTGTCAAAATACTTTTAAGAGAGGGTTTTATCGAAAACGTGAGAAAACATCGAGAAAACAACAAAGATTTTTTGGTTTTAACGCTGCGACATAGAAGGAATAGGAAAAGGCCCTATAGAAATCTTTTAAATTTAAAACGGATCAGTCGACCTGGTCTACGAATCTATTCTAATTATCAACGAATTCCTCGAATTTTAGGCGGTATGGGGATTGCAATTATTTCTACTTCTCGAGGTATAATGACAGACCGGGAGGCTCGGCTAGAAGGAATCGGCGGAGAAATTTTGTGTTATATATGGTAATCCTTTTAATATCCAAATTGGATCCAAAACTTACTATTTGTAATTGTAAAACAAAAAAGAAAAGGGACGAGTTGTCTAATATTGTTCCTCCTTCATTAGTTGATACTTCAAGGGGGCTTTACCTGGAATGAAAGAACAAAAATGGATTCATGAGGGTTTAATTACCGAGTCGCTTCCTAATGGCATGTTCCGGGTTCGTTTAGATAATGAGGATCTGATTCTAGGTTATGTTTCAGGAAAGATCCGACGTAGTTTTATACGGATACTACCAGGAGATAGAGTCAAGGTTGAGGTAAGTCGTTATGATTCAACCAGAGGACGTATAATTTATCGACTCCGCAACAAGGATTCGAAGGATTAAGTGGTTTGAACACCCCTTTCGTGAGAATACGATTCGAGATGCAAAATCTCAAGAAACTTATTTTCTTCCAAGAAGTAGATTACAATTTAAGATAAGGAATGCCAAATATGAAAATAAGAGCTTCTGTTCGTAAAATTTGTGAAAAATGTCGACTAATCCGCAGGCGGGGGCGAATTATAGTAATTTGTTCCAATCCGAGACATAAACAAAGGCAGGGATAATCACACTCGCTAAAGGAAACGATACATAAATAAGGAATCCGTTTTAACATGACATGGATATATCCATATATCTCTGACTCATATTTACGAGATGATAAAATATGGCAAAAGCTGTACCGCGAATTGGTTCGCGTAGGAATGGACGTATTGGGTCACGTAAGAGTGCACGTAGAATACCAAAGGGAGTTATTCATGTTCAAGCAAGTTTCAATAATACCATTGTCACCGTTACAGATGTACGGGGTAGGGTGGTTTCTTGGTCCTCTGCCGGTACTTGTGGATTCAAGGGTACGAGAAGAGGGACACCATTTGCTGCTCAAACCGCAGCAGGCAATGCTATTCGTACAGTAGTGGATCAAGGTATGCAACGAGCAGAGGTCATGATAAAAGGTCCCGGTCTCGGAAGAGACGCAGCTCTCCGAGCTATTCGTAGAAGTGGTATATTATTAACTTTTGTACGGGATGTAACCCCTATGCCACATAATGGCTGTAGACCTCCGAAAAAAAGACGTGCGTAGAAATGCACATTGAAGAACTTTCAAGAGAAACAAGAGAAATAAATGATTCAATGATCTAATGAAATAATATTACTATGGTTCGAGAGAAAATAACAGTATCTACTCGGACACTACAGTGGAAATGTGTTGAATCAAGAACAGACAGTAAACGTCTTTATTATGGACGTTTTATTCTGTCTCCCCTTATGAAAGGTCAAGCCGACACAATAGGCATTGCGATGCGAAGAGCTTTGCTTGGAGAAATAGAAGGAACATGTATCACACGTG